TAAATGACAATTGGCGCATACAATACGCCCAGTAGCTTCTCGTGGATTCTCATAGCCCTGTTGTGCAAAAATGGGATATGCATGTGAAATAGATGTCCGAGTTATTACATATATAAATATAATGACCGATACGAAAATGGATCGAGTCATCTGTTCCTTTATCCAAGAAAAGATATTTCTATTTTGCATGGTCCAATCATTGATCCCGAAAATTTCTACAATAAATTGGGTAGGTTGCTAGTAGAGTTCCCTATCCACGATTCTGCTATTTTACTGGGATCCAGGAGTCATTTCCTGGATCGGTAGAAACCTAAAAAAAAAGTAACATTTTGAATGGTTTGTTTATGTACGAAGTAAAAACATTATGATTAGATTTATATCAGTGGATCATTTTTAGTCATTCATTGAATGATAAATGACTACAAGTGACGGAGATACACGATTTAAATAACGGAAGATCAAATATTTTAAAATTGTATCTAGAATGACTGGAAAGGTGGAAACAAGACCAGATATAATTTGATTATTATGAGAAAATCCAAAATCCTTGTAGACAGAACCAATCATTAGTGCCCAACCATGAGGCGAGTGGAATCCAATACATAAATCCGTTAATAAAAGAATAGAAAAAGCTTTTATTGTGTCGCTTAAGTTATAGATAAATTTCCGAACCCAAGAATTAATAATACAAAGTTCTTCATTACCCAGAATAGAATAACTGCTTAGAATAGCGAAGCTTATTATATTTGTCGAAAAATGTAAAATGGTATGGATATGATCCTCATTGTACATTTTGACCAATTGAATCGTTTCTTTGTGTATTCCTATATGAAGCTTTTGTATATATGTATCGGGGTACTCCTTTATCATTTCGTCCAAAATAAAGAGTTCTTCTAATTCTATGAATTTTTCCAGAACGTTCTTTTCTTGAATATCATTCAAAAAAACTTCGGATTGCCCAGCATTCCACCAATTAGTAACCAAAGATTCCATACTTTTATTAAATGAGAAAGAAATCCACCAGGGCAAAAAAACTATAGATGTAAGATATAGAAGTGGGTTGAATGCTTTCTTTTTTGGCATTTTTAATCTGTGAATTGTTAATGAAATCACCTCATTCCTCGATTCTATCCAATCTGATATTTCCATGAAATATGAGTTCTATAACAAACAAGGTATTGAATCCATAGACCCCCTCCCTTTATTTAAATTGAATTAATGGGTAGTCCTTAGATTAGATCTATCTGGAAACAATATATTTTTTTTATGTCTTCATTCGAAGCAATTCTATCCTTTCGATGAATGCCCTAATGAGCCACTTCAAGTCAAGAAATACATATTTTTCAGATTTCGAGACAAAACAAAAACAGAATTTAATTACAAGATACGATCCATCTATATCTAACATATCAATTAAAAAATATTGGACCCCAAAAATACAAAAATATAAAGTATGTATATAGTCTTAGTTTTTCGGATATATACGATGAATCCATACTTTAAGTATACTTGTTCCTAGTATGAAAAAAGGAAGTTGATTTCCATATACAACCCATCAAAAAGTTTTGGTGGAAAAAGCGCTTTGTTTTCTGGTTGTTTCACATGCGTCTGCTTTTGTTTTGCTCGAATGAGCGACCTGAAAAAACAAAACAGAAGTTAAGTTTTTATATAACAACAAATAAAATTCCTGAGGTCCTTACTCAATGCTGCGAAAGAATTCAATTCATTTCAAAATACTTCAATTGGTACGCGCAAAAAATAGGCCAATTCCGCAGCCTTTTGTTCAATTTCTCGTGGAGTCAAATTCTCATCAGTATGAGTCAAAGGAATGGCACCCTGGCCTCTGATTTCCATATAAAGTACACGCCGGGAATAAATACCTTCTTTAACCTCTATTCTAATCGACTGAATATCTCTCATAAGGAATCGAAGAAAGATTCGACGATTTCTTCCAGGGAATCCCCAACGAAAAATACACACTATTCCTTTTTTTCTATCAAATCTATCATAACCACTACCCACATTCCACGAAATTGTGCACCACAAATAGGAGCTAATGAACAGACCTGCGATCCCATAGAAAGACATCACGATCCCTTGTGGGAAAAAAAGGATTTGCTGAGAAGGAAATAAGGATATCAGATTCTTACCAAGGTAACTAGAAGTTCCAACCAATAAGAATCCCAGTGAACCTAAAAAAAGGATACAGGCCCAGCAGAAATTACTTGTTTTTCGAGACCCCATTATAAGTTCTATCCATATATGTTCTGATCGCCAGTTCATACTAGATCCAGTTGTTTAATTTTATTGAAATTTAGAGAATAACCAAAATTTGACTTTCTTTTTTTTGTTCCCGAAGCAACTCTTATCAACTAGCACTCTTATTATGATGTGAACCATTAGGAGTAATTCTCGGTTAGATATAAAAAAAGGATCCCCTTCATATAATCCCACTATAGATATCTACATACATAGAGATATTTTTACTTTCCATTTCATACATCTGCGGACCCTTTTTGAATTTTGAATATAGATATAGTATAGATATAATCTATCTATCCCCATATATCATGCCATGATGTTTCGACGCGCATAATAACTCTTTCATTTGTGTTCGTAAAAATCCACATGTTGTATCCTATGTCCACTAAATTAAATAGATAGATAAATTTAAATAGATATCCGTATTATTATATTATGTTATGACCCAAGTCCGAGTCTTGAAAAAAAAAAAAAATGAATGAGATTGGATCCCGTCGAATCTAGATAATCTTGTTTTTTTGAACATGAAGAGATAGGGAAGCCATTGCAATTGCCGGAAATACTAGACCCACTAAAGGCACAAAAAAAGAGGGTAAATTGAAAGTTGTCATAGAATGGATACCTCGATTTAATATTTTGTACCTGTCATAAAGATATCTTATGATAAGTATATCTATTATCAGTATATAATAATAGGTACAAAAAACGTAGAACTAAATAAGTGTACCTATTCACTTTATATATATATTTATTATTCTTGTTTTCTTATACTTATCTTCTAATAAATACCAAAAAAGGTTCTTACAAGTTATCGCAGGTTATAAAGAATTTGACCCAACAGTGATTCTTAATAAAAACAAAACGGAAAGTTTTTTTTTGAGATTTTTTGAGAATAATTCAATATTTATATCTATAATAAATATATCTATAATAAATACGTAATGTAATAAAATTACATGAATTTTTCTGAATTTAGGATAAAAATGAACTCTTTTATCCTATTGATAGAGCCTTCCCGATTACTAATCATCCATTATGATTACTAATCATGCATTCATTATATAGGTAGAAATAAAATTGATTTGTAGTAAATAAGAAAAGAGTAATTATCAACAACTTATGATCCGTTATACAATTGTATCTTATCTTATAACCTCGAGTAAAACTCCATGCTTATTATTTTTTATTTTCACTTTGATTACGATTACTATAAAACTAAATAAAATTGAAACTAAATACTTGTAAACTTCAAATAAAAAAACTGAATTATGAATTAAATGATCTACTTGATTAAATTTTGATTCAAAGGACAGAAACCGTGAAGCTGAAATAACTCACTCAGAACACCCTTTAAAAGATTACGCGGTACGATTGGGTCGAATAAGCCCTTATGGAATAAATACTCAGCTTCTTGTGACCCATCAGGTACTGTCTTATTCAATGTTTGTTCAATTACTCTTTTACCTGCAAATGCAATGTAAGCATTAGGTTCGGCAATAATGATATCTCCTAACATACCAAAACTGGCAGTCACCCCGCCGGTTGTAGGAGATGTAAGGATTGATACGTAGAATAACTTTTTATTTGATTGATAATTATATAAAGCTGAAGATATTTTAGCCATCTGCATCAAGCTCAAACTTCCTTCTTGCATGCGGGCTCCCCCCGAAGCACACACTATAATAAGGGGTAGAGATCTATTAGTAGCATATTCAATCAAACGGGTGATTTTCTCGCCTACTACGGATCCCATACTGCCCCCCATAAACTGAAAATCCATAATCCCAATTGCTATGGAAATACCGTTTAATTGACCTATGCCTGTTTGAACAGCCTCAGTTAACCCTGTCTTTTTTTGATAAGAATCAATACGATCTTTATAAGGCTCCTGCTCCGAATGAAATTCAATGGGGTCCACCGAAACCATGTCCTCATCCATAGCATCCCAAGTGCCTGGATCAATCAAAAGTTCGATTCTTTCTGAACTACTCATTTTCAAATGATATCCACATTGTTCACAAATATTCCGTTTTAACCTAAAAAATTTCTTATAATTTAATCCATAACAATTTTCGCATTGAACCCACAAATTCCTGTATTTTTTACTTATATCGAGATCGCTTCCACTTGCGCTAGTTTGTATACTGAAACTATCACTGTCAATACTATTTACGCTTTCACTACAAATATAACTATAAATGTAACTCTTACTGTAATTGTCATTACCGCTTGAAATGTAACTATCAATATGGATTTCAGAACGAAGATAACTCTCAATGCAACTAGTAATGGGATTATTCCAACTATAAGTATCATACATGTAACGATTGTAGTACTGATTGTCACTCTTAGGTCCATCATTCGGATAACTATAATTTAGGCAACTAGAAAAAAAATCGCCCAATTTACTCAGAAAAGAACGATCGTCTTCAACCTCAAAAATACAATTTTCAATATCCAAATATATGGAATAATTTTCACCATTACTATCTTTAACTAAAAAAGTGTCATCAGAGATCAAACTCCGAATGTTGCTCACACCAAATAAAGGATCAATATTATTAGAGCTGTCACTATCAATCCAACCATGAATTATGTTATTTATAACAGGGTCTTCACCCCCATTTGTATTTCCAACGGCTCGAATACCCTTTAGTGATTTACTTAACCCGCACCCGTGTTCTAACTCCTCCTTAAACAACATCGAATTGAACCGCCATTTTTCCATAGAGCCTTCC